TCATATAACTATTGTATTAAAAAATATATCTTTATATAAAGAATATTATAAAGAATATAAAGAATATGGAACTGTTTATATAAAAAATAAGAAGATCTTTATATAAAGAATAGGATATAAAGAAGTATGAAGAATCTAACATATTCTTAAAAAAAAAACCAGAGATGGATAAAAAAAAATCCACGGATATGAGATTTGACAATATGTATAGTTAAGTAGTGGGGGATTATGGGACAAAAAATAAATCCACTTGGTTTTAGACTTGGTACAACCCAAAGTCATCATTCTCTTTGGTTTGCACAACCAAAAAATTACTCTGAGGGTCTACAAGAAGATCAAAAAATAAGAAACTCTATCAAGAATTTTGTAAAAAAAAATACAAAAATATCTTCTGGCGTTGAGGGAATTGCACGTATAGAGATTCAAAAACGAATCGATGTGATTCAGGTCATAATATATATGGGATTCCCAAAATTATTAATAGAAAGTAGACCCAAACGAATCGAAGAATTACAGATACATGTACAAAAAGAACTTAATTGTGTAAACCGAAAACTCAATATTGTTATCACAAGAATTTCAAATCCTTATAGGAACCCTAATATCCTTGCAGAATTTATAGCTGGACAATTAAAGAATAGAGTTTCTTTTCGTAAAGCAATGAAAAAAGCTATTGAATTAACTGAACAGGCAGATACAAAAGGAATTCAAGTACAAATTGCGGGACGTCTTGATGGAAAAGAAATTGCACGAGTCGAATGGATTCGAGAAGGTAGGGTTCCTCTGCAAACCATTCTCGCTAAAATTTATTATTGCTCGTATACAGTTAGAACTATTTATGGGGTATTGGGCATAAAAATTTGGACATTTCTAGACAAGAAATAATAAACCCTTACTTGACTTGGTTTTTCCATTCTATCCATTGCTAGAAGAAAACAAAAAAGAAAAAAATCCTTCATTCTTTTTTTTTGTTTAATCAAAACAAAAAGAAACAATTCTAATTCTATTAACTATTAAATTAAAATAGTAAAATATTAATTTAATAATTTATAATTTTACACTTTTTACACTATAGAATTAATTTAATATTAATAATTTAACTAGATTAATAATTTAACTAGATATGGCTATTTCTAATTCTTCTAATTCTATTTATATAGGGTTGAATAAAATTAAATAAAATAAAAAATTGAGTAATATAATTGCTATGCTTAGTGTGTGACTCGTTGGTTTTTTAGAGTCCAGATAAAAAAGAAAAAACGGACTGACCAGAGTATGAACTAATAATTATACAACTAATAACCAACCCATCGCTTTGCATTATCTGGATACAAAAAAAGAGTCAAGATATGATATATTAGTCATATCATTGTAGCAATTTAAATCCTTTTTGCACAAACAAAAAAAAACCAATCTGATTATGCTTTAGAAATAAAAATAGAAAATTATGCAGATAAGTGGAAGGGTGAAAGAAAGAAAAAGAATATCAATGATATAAAATTCCAATATGTAAGGTCTATGAGTCATCACATAAAAGCTAATGTAGTAAAGCATCCATACCAATTGATTTTAAATTAAACTAATCTGTTGATAAAAAAAAAAATCAAGAGCCTTGATTCACTCCAGACTGAGAAGATTGACTCAAGAACAATTTTTATTTTATTAGAGGCTCCGTTGGAAAAATAAGACCTAAACATTAATTGAGAAGTGATGGGAACGATGTAACCTGTAAATACATACGATTTTACTGAAAACAAATCTTAATGATTTATTGGGAGGATAGCGAAAGGAACCAGAAGACAATCGATTTATTTTATTATGAGAGATCATGGGTTACCTCTACAAATAAAATAACTATTGAAAGACCAAATATGCAAGAGGAAATATTCGCCCGCGAAGATTTGTTTTATATTCTTTTTGATTGCTAAATTTGATCAATCTGATATCCTAATTCGAATATATAAAAAAATTTGTTACAACCTTATATTATAACAAATAACAAAAACAAGATTATCGAAAATAAACAAATAAAATAGAAAAAATTATTCTAGTTATAGACATTAATTATAGAGAATTTTTTCTATTTATATCTAGAACTATTAGATCTAGAACTAGTAGAACTATAAAATAGAATATAGATTCTAATTTATATATATTAGATAGATACAAATTTTTATTCTACTAATATTCTATTCTACCTAATATCCTATTCTAATAATCTAATAATCTAAGATTTTAATACTAATAAATAGATCTAATAAGTAAGAAATAAATTAAAATAAATAGATTTAACTAAATTAAGTAAAATATCAAAGAATACGATGATTTAATATATTATTTTATTCGTAAAAGACATGGATATTTTTTTTTTAATCATTTCATTCGCGAGGAGCTGGATGAGAAGAAATTCTCATGTCCGGTTCTGTAGTAGAGATGGAATTGAGATGAGAAAGAACCATCAACTATAACCCCAAAAGAACCCGATTCCGTAAACAACATCGAGGAAGAATGAAAGGAATAGCTTTTCGAGGAAATCGTATTTGTTTTGGAAGATATGCTCTTCAAGCACTTGAATCTGCTTGGATTACATCTAGACAAATAGAAGCCGGACGACGAGCAATGACACGAAATGCACGCCGCGGTGGAAAAATATGGGTACGTATATTTCCCGACAAACCCGTTACTTTAAGACCTACGGAAACACGGATGGGTTCGGGGAAAGGATCTCCCGAATATTGGGTAGCTGTCGTTAAACCGGGTAGAATACTTTATGAAATGGGCGGAGTAGCAGAAAATATCGCAAAAAAGTCTATGTCAATAGCAGCATCAAAAATGCCTATACGAACTCAATTCCTTATTTCAAAATAGGAATATAGAACCAAAGGAAAAAGACCTTTTGTATACTAAAAAAAAGTGGAAGTTTCTTTTTTTGTTTTGGACAAACAATATATCTTTTTTTTCCTTTGCATTTAAATAACAAATAAAAAAAAAAAAAATGATATGATCCAATCTCAAACCCATTTGAATGTAGCAGATAACAGCGGAGCCCAAGAATTGATGTGTATTCGAATCATAGGGACTAGTAATCGCCGATATGCTCATATCGGTGACGTTATTGTTGCTGTGATCAAGGAAGCAGCACCAAATTCACCTCTAGAAAGATCAGAAGTAATCAGAGCTGTAATTGTACGTACTTGTAAAGAACTTAAACGTAATAACGGTATAATAATAAGATACGATGACAATGCTGCAGTTGTCATTGATCAAGAGGGAAATCCAAAAGGAACTCGAATTTTTGGTGCAATTGCCCGGGAATTGAGACAATTAAATTTTACTAAAATTGTTTCATTAGCACCTGAGGTCTTATAAGATAAAAAATTAGACGATATAAGATAGAAAATTTCAGATTAAGAGGAGACCATGATATAGTTATAGTATTTAGTATTATAGTTATAGTATTTTAATTAGTTGAATAAAAACGAAATAGAATTAATCAAATCAAATTAATTAGTAAATTGTGTTTCACGCATATACCTTTAATTAAATAATAAGAAAATGAAAATTCAGAGATTAAATAAAATAATTAATTAACAAAAACCAAGAGTATGTTGATTATATCAAAACTAGCGAAAAATAATAATTTTACTTTATCATGGGTAGGGATCCTATTGCTGAGATAATAACCTCTATACGAAATGCTGACATGAATAGAAAAGGAATCGTTCGAATAGCAGCTACTAACATCACCGAAAACATTATTAAAATACTCTTACGAGAGGGTTTTATTGAAAATGTAAGGAAACATCGGGAAGAAAACAAAAAATTTTTGGTTTTAATCCTACGCCATAGAAGGAAGAAGAAAGGACCATATAGAACTAGTCTAAATTTAAAACGAATCAGCCGACCAGGTTTACGAATTTATTCTAACTATCAAAAAATTCCTAGAATTTTGGGTGGGATGGGCATTGTAATTCTTTCTACTTCTCGAGGTATAATGACAGACCGGGAAGCTCGACTCGAAAGAATTGGCGGAGAAATCTTGTGTTATATATGGTAATCTTTTTAATATCCGAATTCGACCCAAACTTCTTATTTATTTGTTAAATAAAAAAAAAAATAGATTTAAAGAATAGGTTTCTAATACCATTCCTCTCGATTCCTCTTACATTAGTTAATACTTCAAGAGGATTTGCGATGGGATGAAAGAACAAAAATGAATTTTGGAAAGTTTAATTACTAAATCTGAATCACTTTTTAAATTTCAATAATATGTTCCAAGTTCGTTTAGATAATCAAGATCTGGTTTTAGGTTATCTTTTAGCCAAGATAATTTTTTTTACGTATACTACCACCACGAGATAGTATCAAAGTACTTATAATTCGATCCGAGCACGTCTAATTTATAGACTCCATAAAAAAATTTCAATGATTAGGCAATTTTTTCTTTCAACTTTAAAAGCCCTTTCGACTTTCGTAGGAATAGAATTTAAGATTTAAAAATTTAAAGAAACTTAGTTTCTTAAAAAAAAATTATGTATATTCAAAAATTAAGGGATGACAAATATGAAAATAAGAGCTTCTGTTCGTAAAATTTGTGAAAAATGTCGACTGATACGTAGACGGGGACGAATTTTAATAATTTGCTTCAACCCAAGACATAAACAAAGACAAGGATAATCTTTCTAAACGAGAACACTCTAAAGGATCCGATGGAAAAAAAAAAGAAAGGATCCATTTTGACATAAAATGGATATATCCATAGACCGCTGACTTATATTTATGAGATGATAAAATATGGCAAAACCTTTACCACGAATTGGTTCACGCAGAACTGGACGCATTGGTTCACGTAAGAATGGACGTAAAATACCAAAAGGAGTTATTCATGTTCAAGCAAGTTTCAACAATACTATTGTGACCATTACAGATGTACGGGGACGAGTAATTTCTTGGTCCTCCGCTGGCACTTGTGGATTCAAAGGCACAAGAAGAGGAACACC